CAGCCCTAGCCCAGCTAACTTCACTCTTATGATGATTCAATTGCTTACACCGGCTACTGGTTGAGCTGCTACGAAAGCAGTTACCTTTCTTACAGCAGGGCAGATGATTTCACAGTTAGCAAATCTTTCTTCTGAACTCTCACAAAAGAGCTTACTCTCTTTCGAAAGACCGGATACGGTTAGATCTAATTCTAGCACTTAGAGTGTCCTGCTCCCCCCTTTGCCATTGTCACTACTGGTACCTGACCCCGTCGGCTCGACATTTTTGCAAACACCGACCCGACCCTTACTCAATAGGGCAATTCAAAGAGGAGAACGAGGACAGCTGACTACCGCTAAAAGTCAGACTACGAGTACACATTGTATGATTGAAAACTGCCGCTGCATACTACCCGGTAATTGCAGGTCTGACTGATGCCTTCTCTCCAACAGCTGCTTCAATCAATGTGAAGTCTGACTACGAGGCCTCTTAGCCCGCAGCTGACTACTTATTGAAATGAAAGACCGAACATTTAAGGCTAACTCTTTCTCGTCTTCAAAAAAGTATCAAAATGCAGTTATATAAGCTATCACTTTTGCAATTCAAGATCAGCTCATCGAAGGGAAAAGTGAGAGTATCAAAATGCAGTTATATGAGCATCGACTTGATAATTTGCCTAGTGAGAAAGCCAGGAAAAGACCCAACAGGCATACAAACTCACTCTCCCGGGGCAGCAGAGGAAGGCAAGATTTCTTAGGAGTTTCAAATCTCGAAAAAAGGCTTTCTTTTAGGCGCTTCCTCTCCTTTCAGTCGAGCTAGGCTGAAGACTTTCTCTTTCTAGCCAAGCAAGCTTCATGCTGAAACTATCTTCCTTCTTTGTCTTTGTGCGAGACTGGGGGAGGTTGTAAGGTAGCAGGAATAGATCTACTATGCCTTGAGTCGGGTTTTCACTCCTCTCCCCTCACTACTCTCTTTGGTTCTGCCTTGTTGAGGCCAGTAGAGGTAGAATTTTCACAGCTAACTCTTCCCGGTCTCTACGATTGCTTGACTTAAACAAGTGACCTCCTTTCTTTCATCAGGTATGGTCCCAGACAACCTATTGTAAGACTGATCAAAAACTCCACGATGTTGAGCATAGCTCAGATCAGGTATATTAACCTGAGAAAAGACAAAGATGACTTGGAAGGAATCGACCCGGATAGATTATTATGAGAAAGAACTAGGCATTGTAGGTTGAGCCAAGATTCTCTGGTATAGGCCCATTAAGATTGTTATTTCCATGGTTCAATGTGTATTCAATAGCTGGTCCTTTCAACTACTATTCAAGCTCGTACAACCATGAGTAATCTGTGTATCTCAACTAGTGAAATAAGTTACTTGCCTAGTGCTACTCCTCCTCCACAGAAGACTTGCTAGAATAGCTTGCATGGAGAGCTACCACCTTTCTCTCTTGACTTTGCTTCGGGTAAACTAACTTTAGTCTCTATCCTTCTACTAGCCAACTAGGAGTTAGAAAAGCCTGACTTCACGCTTACAGGGTACTAAGATTCACTGCTTTTATCCTCTAGCCACAGACATACTTGACTACCACAGACCTCCTTTACTACTTGAACTATCAAGCCAATTAGTAACACAGGCTCCTTGTCCGGCTGGGCACTAGGATGTGAAGATATGCCGGCATTTGCTATTGGGTAGCCCCTCGATTTCGAGTCGGTGATTGTAAGATCAGCACAGATCAGAACTAAAGCAGTTCTATGAGATCAGGCAGAAGTTAATAAGACAGAGCAGAAGTGAAAGATGAAAGCACTGTACCGGGGAAACAAAATCTTTCTAGTTCTGCTAGCCTCTTACTTAAGCTGTGAAAAAAGAATTGCTAGTGAAAGTGTTCTTTTTTTAGTCACCGATAAAGAAAGTACCCCAGCTTACCAGATTTGTAAAAAAAGGAAAGACTTTCTAATCTATTCTCCTCTATCTGAGGCAATCACTACGAACATGCGCTAACCTCATATATCTCCTTGATCGACCTCTTATTCGGGCAATGAGGGGTCCATCCATTAGATCTGCTGGTCTGCTCGGAGCGTAACCATACTTTGAGGTTTCATACGAGGAAAGGGAATTTGATAGTTTAGACCCTTAGGCGTGGATATGTCGTTTCGGTAGTAAATGGGCTAGAGCTTTTCGGGGTTCTCAGAGGTCTTGATTGAATATGTCGAAATAGGCTTTCCATAGGGCCCTTCATATGGCTTGTAGTTCAAGACTAGCAGTACTACATTTCATACCAAGCGTAAGAGCTACCGAGGGTGACTTTTTTCTTTACTCAAAAGCCTGTTCAAGCCTTCTTTAATGGTTAGACTCTAGCCTCTAATAAAGATCGAGATAAGGGCATTTCTTTGAGAAAGTATAGGAGAAGCTTGATGCTTCAGATCCAACCCCGACAACTCAAACTTGTTTTTTGGCTAGCAAGAAATAGGCACTTGTTCTTACCTATCTAAACTCTATTTTGGCTTGCTATAAGATTAG